CTACGGTCTCGAATTTCTTAATAGCAGTATCTATTCGAAACGAATTCTCTAGCATTTGACTCCTTATCACCGAAGAGTTTAGTCGTACACTTGAAAGATAGCCCAGAAAATAGAAGGGATGATTATATAATTGCTTTATATGGATCCTGGCCGGTCGAGACCACAAGTCAAAATGACATTGCCAAAAGTTGACAAGGTGAGATTTCCATTTCTTTATCAGAAGACGAGCCCCCCTTGAAGCCAGAATCGATTTTCCTTGATATCTGACATAATGCATAAAAGGGTCTTTGAACAACCATAGGGTTTTCTGAAAATCGTTACAAAGCACTACTACAAGATATTCTATTTTTGCATAGAAATGTGTTCGCTCAAGAAAGGATCCAAAAGATTTTGATCGTAAATGAAAGGGTTGTTTACGGAGAAAAATGAATATGAATTCACATTCATATACATGAGAATTAGAGAGGAACAAGAAGAATCTTTGATTCTCTTTTGAAAAAAGGGAAATGGAATTTTTTGGAGTAATGAGACTATTTGAATTCCAATACTCGTAGAGAGAGAATCGCAATAAATGCAACGAAGGAGTATCTTGTATCCAAGAGTGAAGGGTTTGAACCAAGATTTCCAGATGGATGGGGTGGGGTATTAGTATATCTGACACATGATTTAAATGTGATAACTTGTCCTCGAAAAAGGGAAATATTGAATGAATAGATCGTAAATTATGAGATTTTGCTATTTCTTTTTCTTCTAGGGAAGATACCAATCGCAGCGAGAATGGAATTTCCACAACGACTGCAAAACCCTCCGATATCATTTGAGAATCAAAATGATTGTTGTGCCCAACGAATCGATTTTGATTAGAATCATTAACCGAAATAATCAAACGATTCTGTTGATGCATTCGAGTAATTAAACGTTTCACAATTAGTGAACTGGATTTATTGTCATGATCTAAATTTTCCACCGGTTCATAAAGAATCGATCCATTTAAAGCATGACCATGAGCAAGCGCGTAGATATATTCCTGAAATAGAAACGGATATAGGAAGTATTGTTGCCGAAATCCATCCATTTCTAAATATCCTTGTAGTTCCTCCATTTCCATTTGAAATTACACTTGAACCAAATGGGGGATTTCTTGAGTTATCAAATAATACATAGTACGATACGGTCAGAACAAGGTATATAGTAAGAAAAGAATAGATACCCCGGAGCCAGAAAGGACAATCAACGGATCCTATTTCCATCCAATTTATTTATGTTCGTTATAGTTACAAGAGATGTTTAGAAATCCTTTATTTTTACAACCCGATCACTCTTTTGACTTTGGAATAATGAATTTTGATCAGTATACCGGTTCTTCTACACATTCGTCTCCACTACATAATAGAGAACATAATAGAGAATAGTTAGGATTCATTAAAAAAAAGGAATTGATGATCCACTCACAAGAGAACCCTTTCCCACATCAGGCACTAATATATTTTTAACGTCTAATTAGATCGGGTAATCATTCGAATTAAGAACAAACAGAAGCTCGTTGCTTTTGGTTTCCCTATAATTGGAGCTATAGGGCTCTATCCATTTATTCACTCGACCCAACTTGAATTGATTTGACCCCTTTCCAAGAAAAGAATCAAAACAAGATTTTGTATCGATCCGTTAAGGATGAAGTATTCTAAGAGTTCTCCATTGATACGACATGCTGTTTTTTCCTTTCATTCCCTTTCAGGATCAGTCGTGGTCTTACAAACTCCACCAATGGTATGGACGAATCCGTTGCTTCATCAAAATGTGTAAAAGACCATAGCCGCACTTAAAAGCCGAGTACTCTACCGTTGAGTTAGCAACCCATATAAATAGGGTGTGTAGATACGATCGGAATAAAAAATAAATAAAGAGATTCGATTGCCCGACCTCGTCAAAACATTGAACTAGCAACAGATCAAAAAGAAAGATTTGATGATCAATTGTGAACATAAAAATGAACAGAGATCAGATGAAAATACAACAGATTCTGGGATAAATTATAGAGAAAATCTAAATAGATGTAAAAATTGATAGACTACCCATACTCTATTTTTTTTTTTTTTCATTATATTAACTAAGATACTTCTTGTGTCACAACGAAATTGACGAACCCATCGTTTGAGTGAAATAAAGAAACAAACTTATGAAATGTGGATAAATAGATCTATTTATCCACGATCGAATTATATTTGTTCGATACACCATTGTCAATATGAATTGAATGTTGAGAAAACCAATTCAATTTCAATAAATAAAACAAGGACTTGTGTTGGAGTGACACTACAACATAGATAAGGGATGAAGTATGAGTGGGGAAATAAATAAGGAATTCCGGTAGGAAAAAAATGTCGGGTTTATTCAATATTTATTCAATAGAGGTACAATAAGCAAGATTGACCTTTTGTTTGTTGGTGGAGTCCCAACGAAAACCATCTGATTGATGGTAATCCCATAATTTCCCAGTTATTTCATCTATTCACTCAATCTTTTTTCTATCTGTCTCATATCAAGAGAAGATATTTTTTTTTTTTATAGTTCTATGATACGGGGTCATGTGAGAGCAACAATGAATAGAGAATAGAGAAAAAAAATAAGGAATGGTGGAGAAACAATTAGACAAAGCTAGATACTGGCCCCCCCCTTTTTTTTTATTTCATTAATTTCATTTGATTAATTCGAAATTCCTTAAATACCTCCGCCTTCTTTGAAATATCATGAACAGTTCCTGTAGGTTGAGCGCCTTTTTCAAGGAAATATAGAATAGCGGAAACATTTGAATAAGTTTGGTTCTTTATCGGATCGTAAAAACCCACTTTACGAAGATCTCTTCCCTCTCTTCGGGATCGAACATCAATTGCAACGATTCGATAGATGACTCATTGGGATAGACATAAATGAACAACCCCCCCTAGAAACGTATAAGAGGTTTTCTCCTCGTACGGCTCGAAAAAGAATGATTCGAATTTATGTATTGTAGTGGCAAATAGATCCACAAAATCATCAATTAGACTATGATTTGAGTCATTTTTTTTTGTTCTTCCTTCCTGAAAAAAAAAAAAAAAAAGAAATCTCATTCGTACTCATAACTCAAGTTGGGTAATTCTCAAAGAGCTCGAAGGGAAATCCTTAGACATTTATTGAGCCGTCTCTAACCTCTTTTGTTTGTCTCGCCTAGAATCGATTTGATTTCTTCCCCATTCTGATCTAGTTGTTGAGACAATTGAAAACGGTGTTTCCTTGTTCCGGTATCCTTTATTTTATCTTTGCTTTGAATCCTTGGGTTTAGACATTACTTCGGTGATCCTTAATTGTTTCAAAATGGTAGCAACATACCTTTTGTTATTTCGTTCTATGGAAACGATTGATTCCCCTGTGATACACTTTTGATCGGAATTGGTAAAACTATTTCGACAAATTCATTTTACTTTTTTTTTTTACTTGTTCGAACTTGATCCTTTCAATTTCTATACCGAAGATATACTTACGAAGTTGTTCCAACTTATTGATTGGCATTAACCCTAGATCCTTCTCTCTGCTAAATGAACCAATTCTTTATGCTCGAGCTCCATCATGTGCTATATTATAATTATATTATTTTATTACAACCCCAAAATTGGGGTCCTAGTGGAATAGAACAAACTATGTCGAGCCGAGAGCATCTTCTTTGATATATAAAATGGTGGGTACAAGAATCCACAGCCAATAATGTCCTTCAAGTCGCACGTTGCTTTCTACCACATCGTTTCAAACGAAGTTTTACCATAACATTCCTCTAATTTTGGACCGGTATGGAATTGATTCAATATGGAATCATGAATAGTCATTGGCTCAATCGGTATATAGTATATGAAGTCCTCCATACTTTCATTTTCATATATGGATCTGGAGAAGTCTCAGCAAGAATATAATTTAACCCCATATTTTATTAGAAGAATGAAACACATTTATAAAAAACACGAAGAAATGCGTTGCTTAACACTTCTTTACATCTTCAACAGATTGTTAGGGATGATGAATCATGAAAGATCCAATTCTTTCTCAAACAACTAAAACTAAAGAAGGGTCTAGATTACCGATACCGGAACAGAATGAGTCATTAACCAAATAAGCTATTCCAATGACCGGGAAAGATCGCAAGTGACTCGATAGGATAGATTCACCAATGTCACACTTCTTCGAGGAGAAAGAATTTATAAGGAATCCTAAAAAACAATTTCAAGAATTTCCTACTTCGACATCATTACTGGAAATAAGTTTTCCAGTAAAGACTGAATTGAATCTCTAAATCCATCAACAAGTCGGTACAACGAGGATCTAAAAATGTTTAGCAGATATCTGATTAATTAAATCAGACGCGAATTTGATCATCATAAGAGACCTCTATGTTTCCTTTCCGATTGAATCATCAATAATTTAAACCAGATAAATGGGTCAAGAAACAAATCCAATTGTTTTGTTTTCTTGGGGATGGATAGAAGGGGCTCATGAAAGAAAAGATTAAGGTCGGTATTCTTTCAGGTATTCTTTCATCTGATTGATAAAATCAGAATCGTAGGAGTCTGATTTTATCGTATTCATCAGATACACCAAACAAGTGTTACCGGGGGTAATCGTGGGTATTTAAGGGATCGCAGATCTTTTTCGCCAAAACTGAAACACCGGTGTCACTGATCACTGAAATAGAACAATAACAATATATATAGGCATGGTTCATTTTCTACAGATTTTTCCTTACTTCAGATTCAGGAATCTTTCCATAAAGTAAAGTGAGTGTATGAATCTCCCCCCTCCCCCAATTGATCGCTACATTGATTTCCAATTATTCATTGGAGCCAAATCAAATACAAAATATAAAGAAATTAGGTCCAAAGAAAATAATCCGTTCCGTATTGAATTTTCTTGTTTGTTAATAAGATCCGGATGACAAGGGTCTTGAAATTGATACCTTCCTTTCCTTTGCGGATTAACTCATATCGACACGAATTCCATGGGGATCATGAATCATACCCAAAGCCAATTTAAAAGGATCTTCTTATGGGATGCTATCCTGTCTTGTATAAGTACAAAGCAAAATGGGTTCATATCAATTCGTTGTTACTATTTTGTTTGATTTTGTCCCACCCCAGTCTCAGGAGCTTTAATTCTAGCGATGGAATTAATACCAAGAACCCCCCCGTTTTTTAGGATTCAGGATCCACATAGAATTAGTCATTTTGTCTACCCTATCTTTATTTATATTTACTTTAGGGAAAGTAGAGACTTCTCTTTTATTTCGCATTTCGACTCAGAATGCATCATGTGAGAATCCAAATATCATAGATATGGGGCATAAAGTTTATCCAAATGACTAACTAACCTTCAATATGAATATGGGCGAGGGGGCGAACATACGCTGAATGGCCCACCCAGTTTTTTTTTGAATTTCACTTTGATCTTTGTTCCCATCCTACCTATATCAAAAAAGATATTTATTTCCATCCACATGTCATTGATACTCGATCCGTTTGTTTGTGAGAAACAAAATCGAAAGGGAAGATATGATTCTATAGAAGAATCATTAGAAATCACAAAGAAAGATTGGATCACATTGTATCCAACATTACACCCTTAAACAGAAGATTGTTAAAAAGAACAATCTTTGTTATGATAGAATTGGTCTGGGACGGAAGGATTCGAACCTCCGAGTAACGGGACCAAAACCCGTTGCCTTACCACTTGGCCACGCCCCATTTTTATTTCTATTCGGCACCAATAAACACTAATATCGGTATTGGTTGTTCGTCAATTCCAGCCCCAATATCTATTGAATTGGTTGTTGCTATGATTCTACACATGTAGATGTAGAATCAAAATGAATTTATTGATCATTACATATAATTCAATTAAGATATTGTATGTAAGGTATGATTCCTTCTATTCGCATTTGAGAATTGAAGGATTTTTGATTGAGGGAGTTCAAAGAAAAAGAAAGATTTTGCGGCCTACTTTCCCTTCTTTCTTCATTTTCCCCTTATATCAATAACCCAATAATAATGAAATTTTCTCCAAGAACAAAATGTTTGTTATGCTTAATATCTTTAGTTTGATCTGTCTTAATTCTGCCCTTCATTCGAGTAGCTTTTTCTTCGCCAAATTGCCCGAAGCTTATGCTTTTTTCAATCCAATCGTAGATGTTATGCCAGTCATACCTGTGCTCTTTTTTCTCTTAGCCCTTGTTTGGCAAGCTGCTGTAAGTTTTCGATGAGATCTTTAATACTGTCTTAGAAACATTCATGATTTATTCGATAAAAAAAAATTCTATTCTTAATAATTGATAAGATCAGATAATGAACCCTCGACTCAAACATGGAAATTCTTTTGGATAACCGAGATGAATCGGAATCACCTCATTTCTTCATTCCTTCTGGGGGTCGAAGACCCTATGTATGGTCCCTACAATACCTAATTGTAGGTATGAGAGATCATTTTGTTAACGAAAGAATCAGAATCTTATTACAAATGCATTCCTGCAAATTCCTTATGTTTTCTAGAAACCGCTTCTTTTCTTGGTGTCAAAACGGAATATGTGGTACAAAAATGGAGAATCTATTCCCCTATTTCCCCCAAAATGATCTTGGAGATTGTGTAATGCTTACTCTCAAACTCTTCGTTTACACAGTAGTGATATTCTTTGTTTCTCTCTTCATCTTCGGATTCCTATCTAATGATCCAGGACGTAATCCTGGACGTGATGAATAAAAAAATCAGGGGTTTTTCCTTGCTCGATTTCTGAATTTTCTTAGGATTTTCTTTCTCCATTCCATACATTTAACTATGAGAAAGGGGGTTAGAGATTTTTTCGAATTCGAAAGGGAAATATCAAGTGATCAGAAGAAACGGAGAGAGGGGGATTCGAACCCTCGGTACAAATAATTCGTACAACGGATTAGCAATCCGCCGCTTTAGTCCACTCAGCCATCTCTCCCCATTTTAAATGGATAATTCATATGTGACGCGTGAAGTAAAGGTTGATAAAAGTTTTTCCTTATCTTTCTTTATTCTATAAATATAGACGAATTTGATCAATCATCAATTCCCTTTAGATAATGATTCGAAACAGATATCTCCAATAGAAAGAGTACCTCTTTGATTTCGTCCGAAAAGTTCTTTCTTTTATTCCCCCGGCCTGGCCAGTACCTAGCCAGGCCATTCCTTGTTCCAATGAATCATAGATCAAATGATTTATTTGATTTGAAAACGAAAATGCTTGTTATTGAAGCAGCAACAAGGCTATTTCCATTCCTATGATAGGAGTGTCATTTGTTATTATGTTTTTCCTTTTCTCGATTTACTTAAATGGAATAAAAAAAACATATTTTTTTCTATTATAATAGAACTCATATATTTCTTCAAAGAACATGTTTGAACCTGAACCCTTGAGTCCACAACCAAAACAATAGGATTTTTCACTCGATCCAATCGACCCGA